GGGATCGAATTGATTATAGAAACATGAGCTTAATTAGCCGATTTATTAGTGAACAAGGAAAAATATTATCTAGACGAGTGAATAGATTGACCTTGAAACAACAACGATTAATTACTCTTGCGATAAAACAAGCTCGTATTTTATCTTTGTTACCCTTTAAAAGGAAAGGATTTCAAATAAGCGAGTCGACCGCTAGAACTAATGCTTTGAAAGCTAGAAATCAAAATAAAGATCAAAAGAAAGAAAAATTCCAAATAAATAAAAAAAAGAAATAGGCTTACTTCACTTGAATCATAATTCCAATCCGAACTCAAATGCGGATTGGTGTTTTGCTCGAAAAATCCGTGAATCTATATTTGATTATCGTGTCATAAGAAAAAAATGAATCAGAAATCTTTTTGGATTGAACGTGTTTTACTATTTTATCAGATTTGATCATCGTAATTTCTACTCTACCTTCCCGGAGTTCATTCTCCGGGAACTCCATTGAAAATATTCCGTTGGATTCTTTACAATCTACTTTTTTTATTTATATGATCTCGTTCGAAATCATATAAAGACATTTCCTATTTGATATAGCTATTTGCGCAAGTATTTTACGGTTAAGAAGCAATTGGTTCTTGTACAGATCGTGTATGAATTTACTATAACTATAGGATACTCCTCTTTCGCGAATTACTGCGTTTATCCGAGTGATCCACAACCGACGAAAATCTCTCTTTTGCCTATCCCTATCCCGATGAGCTGAAGCCAAAGCTCTTTTTTCCTGTTGAGTCATAGTTCGAGTAAGCCTTGAATGAGCCCCTCGAAAACTTGATGCAAAGAAATGCATTTTTGTTCGGCGTCTCCGAGCTATATATCCCCGTTTAATTCTGGTCATGGAATAAATGAAACTTTTTCGAATAACTCATTTTTTCTTTCTTTCAGCTATTCTTTTATTTACTCTGTCTTCTATTACTATAACTAACAAAACGGATTTCTCCAATGTATAAAATAAAAATTCCAATGGCTTTTGCTACTATAACCTTCCCAACCACGATTTTTCTTTTTTTGTTTAGGTATTTTACCACGAAACAAGAATAAGAAAGACATAAGAAATTTTATTTTCCTATAAAAAATAGAGTAAAAAAAAAAAAAAAAATAAAACTAGATAAAGAAATAGTGGGGTTCCTTCGTTTCTATGGTTACTTCTGAAACGGTGAGGTCTTCTCTATACACCGGAGCCTTTCACTTCATTTAATCAACTAATCAACGTTATTGGGAACTTGTATAGTTCACATTCTTTGGCTCTACCCATGAATTTTCCAGTAATAGGTCTTTCACAACGAGATCTACTTATAAAGTAACGGTATTTAAGTATGAAAGTTAGCTGGGGTAGCTGGCCCTGTTAGTCCGTTCTTGCCAGAGTGGGAGCCTAATCGTTATGTTTTTTAAATAGGATTTCCTCCGCTTAATGGATAACCATTTGCTACCAATGGAGAATTTATTCTCATCTTCAATTGAGGTAATTGGATTTGCACCAATGGAAACCATAAACTTTATACACAATAGAGGGATATGATAGAGTTTAATAATGAGTGGAGTTCCTTCTTCCATTCTATCCCATTCACTCAGATACTGACCATTTATACTGGAAAAGTTCTTTTTTTTTTTCTTTTGTTATGTGCCAGCTGATAATCTAAACGAGTCGCACATACACCCTAGTACATGTTCCTCGACGCTGAGGACATCCCCGAAGAGCGGGGGATTTCGTGACATTTCTGATTGGCTGTCTTGGATTTCTAATAAGTTGTTTAATAGTTGGCATGTTGAATTGTATACATAATATAATGGTCTGGTTTAGATTGATCCTAACCGACTGATGATGAATTCCTTCTATTTCCATTTAATAGAATGTATATTCAACTCGGAGATCAAATCTAAAATCACATATTTGAACGAAATCCATATGAATACAATCCCTACAAGATCAACCCCTTAAGAACTCTTCATCATCTGAGAACTCTATATCATCAATAATTCCATAAATTCGGGCTTGTCTTGCTGAAAAGAAAACGTCTCTGTCCATGTCTCGGGATATGATCGAGGTAGGGTTGCCGGTTCTTTGTGCATAAATCTCTGCGATGCGTTCACGCAGTTTCAACGCTTCTTTCATTTCCAAGAGAAGTTCTCCTGCATGACTCTCAAAAAAAGAAGTCCTAGGTTGATGGATCATTACCCTGATGATATAACAAAATGTTCCTCTAGCTCGCATGAAAAAGCGAAGACAAACGATAGAATTGAACAACCGTACAGGCATCTTTTGGGTATTGCATACGGCTCTACAATAAAATGGATCCTGAACCCTCCCTTCCATTGAAGAAAGAGAAAAAAAATAGAATCTATCAGAACCAGATGGGTAAATGATCAAATTGCCACCCTTCCTTTCGGAGAAGTTGAAAAATATTATGATGGCTCCGTTGCTTTATATAGTTCTATTTATGATTTTTTTGTCTCTAGCAATCCCAAAGTTTCTTTTTTGATCCGATTAAATAATGAAAAAATCGTGACTTACATATTCTTAAGTACCCCCTGGCATGAAAACAAAAAAGGTTTGTGACGCTGAACTGGACTCCCGATAGATAAGAGAAAATCGGAAATGCCTTTGAGTTCATACTCCTCTCTCGATACATAATCGAATGTTTTTGTTTTTAAAAACAATAAAAAAAATTGAATATCGAATTCGAAGTGCCATGCTATTATTACTTAATATTATATTGACATTCATATATTCATATAACGAAGGCATAGTCTTCTTTTTTTTTTGTCAAATAAAAACCTCATTGGCGCCAAGCGTGAGGGAATGCTGCACGTCTGGTAATTGCTCCCCCGGCCAGGATAAAAGATCCCATTGAAGCGGCTAATCCTATGCATATTGTACTGACACCTGGCCGCACAGTTTGCATCATATCATAAATAGCTACTCCAGATATTACATCTCCCCCGGGAGAGTTTATATACAAAAAAATATCCTTGGTATCATCTTCGATATTAAGATATACCAAAAGACCAACAATTTGATTCGAGATCTCACTATCAACCTCTTGAACTAAAAACAGGAATCGTTCGCGATAAAGTCGGTTGATTAGGGGAAATTGTTTCCCTTAGGAACCGTACATGCGCCTTTTGACGCATACGGTTCAAAAAAATTGTGAAAAAGAATCAATGTATAGATTCCAGCCCCTTTCTTTTTTTTTCATAACAGGTTTTTCTGACGTCTAGCGAAATTTTCTTCGATTTTTCAATAAAGACGAACTCCGTTTTCTATTTTTCGCTTTTCTATCTATTAGAAGAAGAAGAAAAGGGGTCACTAAACTTATCGAGTTAACTTCTCATTGATGTATTGTTTCATCGAGATTTCATCCAAATTCCGATGGCATTTTCTTGTTCCTGAATGAGTTTCTTTTATTTAGGTTTCTGCTCTTCTCCGGGTAAGGATTCGCCCCATTTTGATTTGTATATATAGAACAAATGCTCCCATTACCATTTCTTTTTGTTATGACTTTATTTTTTCAATTCATGTCATACCTTCTACCAAGTAGTTATTAAAGTTTGAGATACCTGACAAAGAGGATCTATTTCAATTTCCAAATATAGGAATCAGTTATGGTACAAGTAAAAATCATCGATATATTACCGATTGGCTTTTTTTTTTAAACGGAGCCTGAATACTTCATTTTTTTAGTCCAACCAAGCCAACCATAATAGAATATAATAGTAAGTAATATGAATTTTCCCCCAAAAGGTTCTCATTGTTTTTCACGCTCCAAATTTTGGATGATTCCATGAATTTATCTAGGTGAAAGGGGGGCTATCTCTCTCGGGGGAGAGAACGGGGAAATCCCAAATGACTCAATATATCTGACAAGTCGCACTATATATCAATCCACGATGCATCTTCATCTCCGGGATTTCGGAAAGGTACTTTTGGAACACCAATAGGCATAAAATGAAAAGATCTCCTACTTAAAATTTAAAATTTCACTTTGATGGGGAAACGTAAAAAAAAAAATAGGGTTTGATTGGCTTTATATATAGTATTGAGTATTGGTTTTTATCGTATTTCTTTTATACATAGAATAGATTCTATAGACTATAAAAATTCCTAAAGTCATAAAAAATGCAGAATGAATAATGAATATAATAAAATTATTACGAATAGGGCCTTCTAATGATGAATAAATGGGGACCCTTTCGCTCATAGAAAAAGGTATCAACCCCCGTTGCGTATTGGTACTTATCGAGTATAGAATAAATCTGCTTCTCTTTGTTCCTACGAACAGAATTGTTACATTATTACCAACAGAATAGAACAAATCTGAACCCTTGTTCTGAAAAAATCCGCTGAACAAGAGCAAGCGGGGTCCATAGGATAGTCATAGTATAGTCTTTTCCTCTTTTCCAACGCAATAAAGTTACACAGTGTCTATTTATCTTTGATAAAGGGGTATTTCCATGGGTTTGCCTTGGTATCGTGTTCATACCGTTGTATTGAATGATCCCGGTCGGTTGCTTTCGGTTCATATAATGCATACAGCTCTGGTTGCTGGTTGGGCTGGTTCGATGGCTCTGTATGAATTAGCGGTTTTTGATCCTTCTGACCCTGTTCTTGATCCAATGTGGAGACAGGGTATGTTCGTTATACCCTTCATGACTCGTTTAGGAATAACCAATTCATGGGGAGGTTGGAGTATCACAGGCGGGACTGTAACGAATCCGGGTATTTGGAGTTACGAAGGTGTAGCTGGGGCACATATTGTGTTTTCTGGCTTATGCTTTTTGGCAGCTATCTGGCATTGGGTGTATTGGGATCTAGAAATATTTTGTGATGAACGTACAGGAAAACCTTCTTTGGATTTGCCCAAGATCTTTGGAATTCATTTATTTCTCTCAGGGTTGGCTTGCTTTGGTTTTGGTGCATTTCATGTAACGGGCTTGTATGGTCCCGGAATCTGGGTGTC